CTATAAAGAAACTGATAACGCCAACGCCATTTGTAATGCCATCAATTATACGTCTATCAAAAAAATGAGTTAATTTTGCCAATCCTCTTATCGTAGAACTAAAAGATGTTTCATAAAAAAAATCTATATAAGCCCGATTATATGACCAATCATATAGCGCGTTTAGAGTTTTATCCCAATGGTTTCGGTTCAGACCTGTTTTGTTTTTAACAAATGAATTAATTAAATCAAAATCTTGAAAAGATGAATAAATTGGTTTATATAAAAAGGAGGCTAGAACTATTCCGAAATAAGCCAAACTGACTGAAAAACTTGCATCTTTCAAAAAGTCACACCAATTTGTCGAACCTTTTGAATTTTGATGTAGAAGGTTAATAGAAGGAGCTAACCATTTTGATAATATATCTGTTCCTTCTTGATTAAAAGGAATTCCTATAGATCCAATAAACAAAGTAAAGAGTACTAATACAAGTAACGAAAATAAGATAGTATTGCCCAATTCATAAGGATAGGAAAAGGTTTTTTTATTATCAAAATAAACAATATTAATAAAAGGCTGTCCCACATTTCTTTTTTTTACATTTTGATCCGCTTTTTTTGAAAAAGAACTTTCATTCTTTTTTATTGGTAAAAAACGCAAATTTTTGTTAATTCTTTTTGAAGAACCTTTTCCCCATAAAGATATTGAATAGAAAAAAATATTTTGATTGCCACTATAATTTTGAAAATGAACGTTTAAATGCCCCTCAAAAGTAAGTAAATAAATCCGAAACATATAAAATGCGGTTAATCCCGCAGTGATCGAAGCTATTATTGCGAAAATAGGTGAATACAACCAACTATCATTAAGAATTTCATCTTTTGACCAAAAACAAGCAAGAGGTGGAATACCACAAAGAGAAAACGTACCTAATAGAAAAGAGGTTTTGGTAATCGGTACATATTTTGTTAAACCACCCATAAGAACCATATTCTGATTTTTCTCGGGGGAATAGCCAACAATACTTTCCATTGAATGAATAATGGATCCCGACCCTAAAAATAATAATGCTTTTGAATAAGCATGAGTAATCAAATGAAATAAAGCACTTCGATAAGATCCCATTCCCAGAGCTAACATCATATAACCCAATTGAGACATTGTCGAATAAGCTAAACCTCTTTTAATGTCCTTTTGAGCAAGAGCTAAAGTAGCTCCTAATAATACCGTGATTATGCCTATCAACGAGATGAAATCTATTATATAAGGTATAACTATGAAAAGAGGAAGAAGACGAGCTACAAGAAAAACCCCCGCTGCTACCATAGTAGCAGCATGGATAAGAGCGGAAATAGGAGTGGGCCCCTCCATAGCATCAGGTAACCATACATGAAGAGGAAATTGCGCAGATTTAGCAGCAGCACCGGCAAATAATAAAACAGCACACAAGGTAGCAAATGGAAAATTTACTTCATTATTGTAAACCAAGTTATTGACTATTCCGAATAAATCCCGAAACTCAAAACTCCCTGTTAGCCAAAAAAAACCAAAAATTCCTAATAATAAACCAAAATCCCCTACACGATTAGTTACAAACGCTTTTTGACAAGCATTTGCTGCAAGAGGTCGTGTGAACCAAAACCCTATTAATAAATAGGAATACACTCCAACTAATTCCCAAAAAATATAAATTTGTATCAAATTTGAACTAGTAACTAATCCCAACATGGAAGTACTGAAAAAACTCATATAAGCAAAAAATCTCAAGTATCCTTGATCATGAGCCATATAATTATCACTATAAATAAGAACTGTAATTCCAACAGTAATGATTAACATTAACATAATAGAAGAAAGTGAATCAATCAAGTAACCGAATTCTAAAGAAAAATCATTATCGAGCGTCCAAGACCATACATATTGATAAATCGAACTACTATTTATTTGCTCAAGAGAAAGATTAATTAAAAAAACCATGACTATACTTAACAATAAAATAGTCGGAAGAGTCCATAGACGACGAAGATTTTTTGTTGCTGTGGGAAAAAGAAGAAGCCCCACTCCTATTAACATAGGAACTGGAAGCAGAATGAGAGGTATGATCCATCCATATTGATATGTCTGTTCCATAAAAAAAGTTTTTTCTTTTTTATTTCTTTTTATACTTATTATTATAATTGTTATTCATTCTGAGGTTCTACTAAATACTTTAAATATTCAAATCAAGAAGTGCCGATTGGTCAAATGAAAAAGATTTATTACTCAGTCCACTTGAAATTTTTCAATTCAAGCGAAATTTGGCTGATTTTTCCTGAGTGAAAGAAATTACTAAGAATCGTCTTAGTAATATTTATTGGGATTTTTCCACTTAGCTTATCTATTTTTTCTATTCTTTAAAATTTTTCTAACAAAATAGTATCTAGAAAAGAAATCCATAATGAATTTGAAAAGCACAGATTTTTTTTGAGCAATAGATGTCTTTCACATCCAGCTAGCAACCTCTTAATTCGTATTTAAATGGCAGTTCCAAAAAAACGCACTTCTGCATCAAAAAAGCGTATTCGTAAAAGATTTTGGAAAAAAAGGGGCTATTGGGCAGCGTTAAAAGCCTTTTCCTTAGGAAAAGCTCTTTCTACCGGGAATTCAAAAAGTTTTTGTGCGACAAACAAATAAAATGCGTAATAAAACGTAATACGTTGAAATAATTTCAAGTGAGCCCCTTAACCGTTCCATTTCCTGTTGAATTAATAAAAAAACAGGAAATGGAATTTAGTATGCTATTAGAACTCGTAATTTCTAATACATAGTAAATGTAAATTAAGAGATTTGATATATTCAAATTCAAAAAATAGAAAATAATTTTCTAAAAAAATTCTAAGAATTCTTCAATTTTCCTTACGAAAAAATAATGAATAAAGAATATTTTGTATTATTTCGTTTTAATGGATTTTTTGGTTTCACTTTACACTTTATTAAAATCAAATAAATCAAAAATAGTTCATTAAAACAAGATTTTTTTGAGGGGGTTCTATCCCTTAATTCTGTAGGACTCTCCCCTTTTCGAAGAAATTCAGTCGAGGAAAGAAGAAAATACACACTAAAACAAAAACCCTAAACGAAAATAATGAATCCTCAAACATTCTTGTAAACAATATTGCGCCCAATTGAATTATTAAATCTAGACGATTTTGTATTCATAGGTTATTATGAGTTCAAGACAAGCCGCCATGGTGAAATTGGTAGACACGCTGCTCTTAGGAAGCAGTGCTAAAGCATCTCGGTTCGAGTCCGAGTGGCGGCAGGACATCTCCTAAAACAAAGTAATTCGATCCTATAATGATAATGAATTTAATTTCCTATTTCGATTTTCGAATTCTAATTAAGGGACTTTTTTATGATATTTTCAACCTTAGAGCATGTATTAACTCATATTTCCTTTTCAACCGTTTCAATTATAATTACAATTTATTTGATAACCTTTTCAGTCGATGAAATCGTAAAACTATATGATTCATACAAAAAGGGCCTGATAATCATTTTTTTCTGTATAACAGGGTTATTGATCACTCGTTGGATTTATTCGGAACATTTTCCTTTAAGCAATCTATATGAATCATTAATCTTTCTTTCATGGGGTTTTTCCTTTTTTCATATAGTTCCATATTTCAAAAAAGATCAAAAATTTCTAAATACAATAATGGGCCCAAGTGCTATTTTGACCCAGGGCTTTGCTACTTCAGGCCTTTTTACGGAAATACACGAATCCGCAGTGTTAATACCTGCTCTTCAATCCGAATGGCTAATAATGCACGTAAGTATGATGATATTAGGCTATGCATCCCTTTTATGCGGATCATTATTATCAGTATCTGTTCTGGTTATTACAGTTAGAAAAAAGATAAAGTTCTTTTCTACGAATATATTAAATTTCAACAAGGCATTTTTCGCCAATGAAATGGAATATATGAGTGATGGAAATAATATATTACAAAATATTTCTTTTTTTTCTCCAAAGAATTATTACAGGGCGCAATTGATTCAACAATTGGATTATTGGAGTTATCGGGTTATTAGTCTAGGATTTATCTTTTTAACTATAGGAATACTTTCTGGAGCAGTATGGGCTAACGAAGCATGGGGATCCTATTGGAGTTGGGACCCAAAAGAGACTTGGGCTTTTATTACTTGGATCGTATTTGCAAGTTATTTACATACTCGAACAAATAAAAAATTTACGAGTACAAATTCAGCAATTGTAGCGTCTATTGGCTTTTTTATAATTTGGATATGTTATTTTGGGGTCAATCTATTAGGAATAGGACTACATAGTTATGGTTCATTTCCATTAATATTGAATTGAATTCAAAAGGTAGTTCTTAGGAATAGGAATCAAAAAAGTTTCCAATACGTATCACATAAAAAAACTTTGTGCGAACTGGTGAGAATCCCCCAAATGACTACAATATTTGATTCGGGGGGTTCTCGCCAGTTCAAATTGCATTCTTTTTACTTAACACAAGAGAACAAGAAAAATCTGTCTTCTCTTTTTGTCGTTGTACAACGAGAACGCTTTGCCAAATGATACGATTTTGTTTATTTGTTTTCTTTATTTCTAAAAGCTATCTATAAAAAGAATTAGATAGAATAACTTCCGTTTTTTCAACTGATAATGAAAGAGCGAAATCGGGGTACATACCAATACCTAGTACGGGTAAAAAAATCGAGATCGAAAGAAATAACTCTCTCGGTCCAGAATCAAAAAAATAAGAGTTTGAAACATTAAATATTTTGTACCCATAGAACATCTGGCGTAACATAGATAATAAATAAATAGGAGTTAATAGCATTCCAATTGCCATTACAAATGTAATTAGGAGCTTTGTCATTAAAAGATATTTTGGACTAGTAATTAGTCCAAAAAAGACTATTAATTCGGCAACAAAACCACTCATACCTGGTAATGCAAGGGAGGCCATCGAAAAGCTATTGAACATTGTGAATATTTTTGACATTGGAATAGCTATTCCACCCATTTCGTCAAGATAAACAAGACGTATTCGATCATAAGTCGTTCCGGCCAAGAAAAAAAGTGCAGCACCAATAAATCCATGAGAGATTATTTGTAAAAGGGCTCCGTTTAGTCCCATATCGGTGATAGAACTAATTCCTATAATTATGAAACCCATATGAGATACAGAGGAATAGGCTATTCTTTTTTTCAAATTCTGTTGACTGATAGATGTTGAAGCTGCATAGATTATTTGTATTGCACCTACTATCATAAACCAAGGAGAAAATAGAGAATGCGCATGGGGGAATAATTCCATATTAATGCGAACTAATCCATACGCTCCCATTTTTAATAAGATTCCGGCTAGAAGCATACAAGTACTATAATGGGCTTCTCCATGGGTATCTGGTAACCATGTGTGTAGGGGTATGATTGGAAGTTTTACAGCAAAAGAAATAAGAAATCCAATATAGAATATTATCTCCAAGACCACAGGATAGGTCTGGTTGACTAATCTTTCCAAATTTAATGTTGGTTCAGTAGAACCATATAAACCGATACCCAGAACTCCCATTAAAAGAAAAATAGAACCCCCCGCGGTATACAAAATAAATTTTGTAGCCGAGTACAAACGTTTTTTTCCTCCCCACATAGATACAAGTAGATACACAGGAATTAATTCGAACTCCCACATGAGGAAAAAAAGTAAAAGGTCTCGAGAAGAAAATAATCCTATTTGTCCACTGTACATTGCTAACATCAAGAAATGAAATAATCGTGAATCTCGAGTAACCGGCCAAGCCGCTAAAGTAGCTAAAGTAGTGATGAATCCGGTGAGTAAAATGGGTCCTATAGAGAGTCCATCTATTCCTAATCTCCAATGAAAATCAAAAGAACCGATCCATTTATAATCCTCCACGAGTTGGATTAATGGATCATCCGATTGGAAATGATAACAGAATGCATAAGTCGTTAAAAGAAGCTCTAATAAACAAATACATAAAGTATACCACCGGATTGATCTATTTCCCTTATGTGGAATAAAGAAAATTAAGGAACCTAGAAATATGGGCAAAACGGCAATTATTGTTAAGCAAGGAAAATGATTCGTGGTAAAGACAAGATAGACTTGGACCAGAAAAACCCGTGCGCAAAATATTTGAATTTGATTTGAGCACGGGTTTTGTCGGTAAAAAAAAACAAGAAAATGGAATCAAGTAGAGTTTTATGGAACGTATCAATAAGCTAGACCCATACTGCGAGTTGTTTCATGCCATAAATAAACTCGAACACTCAAGAAATCCGTTGGACAAGCAGATTCACATCTCTTACAACCAACACAGTCCTCGGTCCTTGGAGCAGAGGCAATTTGTTTCGCTTTACATCCGTCCCAGGGTATCATTTCTAATACATCGGTGGGGCACGCTCGGACACATTGAGTACATCCTATACATGTATCATAAATCTTTACTGAATGGGACATTGGATCTATACGTTTTTGAGCGTCATAAATTTTCGGTCTAGTTTAAGTTTAATTTGAAATGAATCCTATATTTAGATACCAGACGAATCAATGAGTGATCAGAATCAATCTGCTTCGGAATTTGTTTATGAGCGAAGACCAAAATGCTTTGATTTCTTATGTTATGTTTTTCCAACCAAGATCATATCTTACCCGTATCAAACCAACTAATTGAAATCAATTTAGGAATATTCCAATTCTATTTATCCATTTATACGATTAATACTACTTATTCAACAAATTGGATTGGTTAATACGAGTTGATCTTCTGTTACGATAAATTGATGAAACAATAGCCGATCCAATGGCTGCTTCAGCGGCTGCAATAGCTATAACAAAAATCGAGAAAATGTCTCCTCTTAATTGACGACTATCAAAAAGATCAGAAAATGTTACAAAATTGATATTAACTGAATTTAATATAAGTTCAAGACAGATAAGAGCTCTAACCATATTTCGACTTGTGATCAATCCATAGACGCCAATAGAGAATAAATAGGCACTCAAAACAAGTATATGTTCGAGCATCATTAACCAACTCCTTATCACTCTTAATTCATTTCAATCTGAACAATAATTCCATTGATTCGATTCGGATCTAACAAGTACGGAATAAAACAAGAGATATAGATTGGTAATCGATAAAACGATTTGAATGTTCTCCTTCCATTAATTAAATTTTATCGATTTTTTTGAATCACTCGTTTGAAGGGTTTATTATTGACGAGCTATAGCAATTGCACCTATTAAAGTGACTAAAAGAATTATTGAAATGAGTTCAAATGGAAGAAAAAAATCTGTTGATAAATGAATTCCGATTTGTTGACTATTAATTAGCAAATCTTGTTCTAGAATCTGATTTGATTTTGTAGTCCAAAGGATCCCATACCAAGACGTATCTAGAATAGTAGTGATTAGTAAAAAAAAAAGACTTGTACAAACCATTGAAGTAACTCGATCCCCAACTGTCCAAAGATGAAAATCTTTGTAATATTCTGAACCATTCATAAACATTACAGCAAAAATGATTAAAACATTGATAGCTCCCACATAAATAAGGAGCTGTGCAGCAGCTACAAAATATGAGTTCGATAGAATATAGAATAGGGATATACAAAAAAGAACCAGTCCTAATGAAAAAGCCGAATAAATCGGATTCGGAAATAATACTACTGCTAGACTTCCTAATATAAGACCCGATCCCAGAAAGATTAAAAGAAAATCATGTATTGGTCCAGGTAAATCCATTTTTATAGAAAAAAAGAAAAAAATTCATGTCCTCGATGATCTGACCAGGAAAAAGAAATAAAGATATTCGGATCTTTCTTAATTGAATGAAATTTCAATGGGGGGGTGGTGTGAATTGATGTAAATCTAGTTCGTAGGCTAGACTTTTTCTTAAAAATAGAGGTTCAAACTATCCATTTTGAAATCATTATTCGAATAGAAATCATTTTCAATCAAAACGAAACCACGATTCTCGCCGTTCTTGACCAAGCAAAAACCTCATTACTTTAGATCAAAAAGCTATTTTGATTTGGAATTTGGAAATGGTTTTTGAATCTTCAATCTTCTAGATTTGGTGAATTCGAAGAAATTGTTCGAATTGTGTAATCGTCAATTATGGACACCGGTAACCGACCTAAAGCAATTTGATTATAATTCAATTCGTGTCGATCATAAGTAGAAAGTTCATATTCTTCAGTCATTGATAAACAATTTGTTGGACAATATTCAACGCAATTACCACAAAATATACAGATGCCAAAATCAATACTGTAATTAAGGAGTCTTTTCTTTCGAATATTAGTTTCCAATTTCCAATCTACAAGGGGTAGGTCTATAGGACATACACGAACACATACTTCACAAGCAATGCATTTATCAAATTCAAAATGAATTCGGCCTCGGAAACGTTCCGATGTGATCAATTTTTCGTAGGGGTATTGAATAGTTACAGGTAAACGATTTGCGTGGGACAGGGTAATCACGAAACCTTGACCAATATACCTGGTGGCCCGGATTGTTTGTTGACCAGAGTTCAAGAACTGAGTTAGCATAGGGAACATATCGAACTATTTATAACTAATTTGACTTGTTTCTTTCTCTTGTTTGAGACAAGTTGTGAAAATAGAATATTCTATTCCTTTACAATGAAAGAAGTTGGGACGAAGTTGTTAATAATAGATTACCTAGAGAAATAGGTAAAAGAAATTTCCACCCAAGATTTAATAGTTGGTCCATTCTTAGTCTCGGTAAAGTCCATCTTGTTGCAATAGAAATGAACAAGAACAAATAAGTTTTAGCTAATGTAATAAAGATACCGATTAGTGTTCCAAAAACTTGACTTCGTTTATTTATATCAAAAAGCTCAGTAACGAATAGATATGGAATAGAAAGATTCCAACCCCCCAAGTAAAGGACTGTTACAAATAATGAAGAAACGAGTAGATTTAGATACGAAGCAACATAAAATAAACCAAATCTGATACCTGAATACTCGGTTTGATAACCTGCTACTAATTCTTCTTCGGCTTCTGGTAAATCAAAAGGCAATCTCTCACACTCGGCTAGAGATGAAATTAGAAAAACGATAAACCCTATAGGTTGACGCCACAAATTCCACCCCCAAAAACCATATTTTGACTGCACTTCAACTATATCAACCGTACTTGAGCTGTTAGATAATCATAGTCGATGATAACATCACTGTTCCCGCCGCTATTACAGAACCGTACATGAGATTTTCACCTCATACGGCTCCTCAGAGATCACAAATAATTCTAAGGACTTTTCAACATTCTTTATCTTGATGTGTTTGTGTAGAATAGATATAGAGTTAAACTTTTATCCTAAAGCCTAGAATTAGACCAACGGAACTCTGTCTGCTAAATTTATAGTAAAATAGTGCTTCTGAATTGATCTCATCTTTTAAGAATTCTCGTTTTTCTTTATTGATTAATAACTTTATCCTTGAATAAAGAAAGAGTTCCTTTTTAGGGTAGATATTTCATTTTCGATTACGAAAAAGTGCATTACATAATACTAATTTTATTGCCTTCCGATTCTCCTTTCTCATAATCTCATAAAAAAAGTAAAAGATTTCTTCGTTCTTGATAGTTATGTACTTAATCGGTGGATAGGAACATACTCTGGATCGAAATCTTGGGGAGTACTTCTTAATCATTTCTACGAACTTAAAGCCCCAATTCGAATTACTTTTCTATAAATAATAAAGAAAAAGAAATATCCTCTTCAATAATTTACAGAATCTACATAACTAATCCTTTGTGTATCTTGGTCTTCCTAACCCTCCACTCATTTTTGGAACTGGTAATAAATTTATGGGAATAGTTAGTAAAACCCCCATAGAGTTGATCTTTTGAACCCGATTCAAGCGATGATGAGTAATCAATCAATCTCGGAGTAAACAGTCTCTGCTGCTTATATTTGCTTTCACTTAATTCTCGTACATAGGAAATGAGATTGAATTCTTTTAACAGCAATTTTCAAACCGTTTTATTTCACTCATATAACTATCTGGTTTAGTTCATCCATCCCAACGATAACGATGAATCAAAAACAAATAAATATCATTTAACTTTCTTGCTAGAAAGAAAACAACTAGGCGAATTTTTATATCTCACCGAATCGCACGTAGAGATATTGATAATACACATAGAGTTAATGGTATTTCATAACTAATTGATTGAGCAGCAGCCCTTAATCCACCTAAAAAAGAATATTTATTATTTGATCCATATCCCGACATCAGAAGTCCAACGGGAGCAAGACTTGAAATAGCAATCCATAAAAAAACACCAATACTAAGATCGGTTAGAAGAAAGTGATAACTAAAAGGAATTACTGAATAACTTAGTAAAATGGATATTACTGCTATAGCTGGCCCGATACTGAATAAATGAGTATCACCTCTAGATGGAAGAAGATTCTCCTTGAAAAGTAATTTTGTACCATCTGATAGAGCTTGAAAAATCCCTAAAGGCCCGGCATATTCGGGTCCAATACGTTGTTGTATCCCTGCAGATATTTCTCTTTCTAACCAAACAATTACTAGTACACCCAGTGTGATTCCTAATACAAGAGTGAAAATAGGGACAAGGATCCATATGATCCCATAGACTTCTTTTAAGGATTCCAATCTGGAAAAAGAATAGATAGCTTGTATTTCTGTTGTATCCATTATCATTTCAACGATCAACTTCTCCCATAATGATATCTATGCTACCTAGTATCGTCATAATATCAGCCAATTTCATCCTTTTAACTAACTGGGGAAGAATTTGCAAGTTGATAAAACCCGGCGGTCGAATTTTCCATCTCCAAGGAAAAACACTTTGATTCCCTATCAAAAAAATTCCCAATTCTCCTTTTGGAGCTTCGACTCTTACATAAAGTTCTTGCTTGGACAATTCAAAGGTTGGAGAAGGTTTTTTACTAATAAATCGATATTCAAAATCATTCCATGCAGGATCTTTTATCCTACCAAAGCGTCGGATTTCTAAATTCTCATATGGTCCCCCTGGAATTCCTTCCAGAGCCTGTTGGATAATTTTTATGGATTCTGTCATTTCACTGATTCGTACTAAATACCGAGCTAATGAATCCCCCTCTTTTTGCCATTGAATCTCCCAATCAAATTCGTCGTAACATTCATAACGATCAACTTTACGAAGATCCCATTGTATTCCGGAAGCTCGTAACATTGGCCCCGATAAACCCCAATTTAGGGCTTCTTCTGCACCAATAATGCCTATGCCTTCAACTCGTTCTAAAAAAACGGGATTTTGTGTAATAAGTGTTTGATATTCAGCAACCCCAGTTAAAAAATAATCGCAAAAATCCAAACATTTATCTATCCATCCATGAGGTAAATCAGCAGCGACTCCCCCGATACGAAAAAAATTATGCATCATACGCATACCGGTAGCGGCTTCGAACAGGTCATATATCAATTCTCGTTCTCGAAAAATATAGAAGAAAGGGGTCTGTGCCCCAATATCGGCCATAAAAGGGCCGAGCCATAACAAATGGGAAGCAATACGACTCAACTCCAACATAATAGTTCTGATATAGCTAGCTCTTTTAGGTACTTGAATGTTGCCTAGCTGTTCGGGTCCATTTACGGTTATTGCTTCTGTGAACATAGTAGCTAAATAATCCCAACGCGTTACATAAGGCAAATATTGTATAATTGTTCGATTTTCCGCAATCTTCTCCATCCCTCTATGTAAATAACCCAATATTGGTTCACAGTCAATAACATCTTCACCATCGAGAGTAACGATCAGTCGAAGAACACCGTGCATTGATGGGTGGTGAGGGCCCATATTGACTATCATGAGGTCCTTTCTTGTAGTTGGCGTAATCATAAATTTTTTCTCGAGTTATTCTTCCATGCATTGCTGAAATTGAAAAGAAGTTCATCAAAATGTAAACAATTAAGTCCAAATGGCATCGCGTTTCAGATTAATAAGTTTTTCTCTCTCGAATATTCAACTCACCAATTAATTCTTTATATCGTCCTCTATTCTGTTTTGACAAATAGGCCAGTAGTCGTTGCCGTTTTCCCAAAATTTTTCGCAAACCTCTCTGAGATGAAGAATCCTTTTTGTGTAATTCCAAATGTGAAGTAAGTTTCCTTATCTTAGTGGTGAAACTGAATACTTGAAATTCAACAGACCCCGTGTTTTCTTCCTTTTCCTTTTGAGAAATAACCGAAATGAATGAATTTTTTACCATAAAAAAATTCCCCTTTCTCTTTTTACAGATATGGATTTTATTGATCAGTAATAATAATGCTATTACGGTATATACAATAATCAAATCTGAATTTCTTTCGAAACTCCTATTCGAATCAATCAAGCCAATTTCAAATTTGATTTCGATAGGAATAGAAAAGGAAAATAATTGGTCCACTTTCACATTGAAAATGAGAGGCCTAAAATGAAGGAGGCTCTGTTGATTCAGTTCGAGATCTAATTGTTAATTGGGACATTATTTATTTCATATTGGATACTGTCATGTGGCCCACGTATGTGGTTGTTTGCTTTCATAGACCCTATATTATTCTATTATATCTAGAATTCGATTCTAGATATAGAGTATAGGATATATAGAAAAAGTATATTATCCATGTATTTTCAATAGTGGATACAGGGAGATCCTTAACATACTGAAACAACTGCCATTGTTGGTATCAAACCAATAACGACTTATACAAGTTAAATCTTCGAATCGATAATTAGGCCAAAGAAAGAGTTTTAATTTCAGTAATTTCATTTTCTCTCCATCAAGGTAATTATTATCATGTGAAACTTGGCTAATGTTTTGTATGCTCTTTTCGTTGCAAAATACTGAATTTTTCTCTACATCATTTCGAGTCTTTGAATTGAAACAGATTAGAATTCGTAATTTTTTACGACGTCGAAACGAGAAAATATTTTCAGGACCAATCAAATCAAAATGATTTTTCTTTCTCTTTCCAGTTATTCTTTGATGCGGTGCTTCGTCTAAAATTTTTTTCGAAACATATCGTTTCTTTTGGTATTTTCGATTAGTTTGATGCTTACTCTTATGAACCAATGAAATACCTATGGTTTGATACAGAATCATTTGTCCATCCTTTTTTCCAGATATACGAATGGGTTCGATAATCAATATTCCGCTTTTCAGTAATTCTGGAAAAGTGAAATTTCTCTGAATCACCATTAGATCGAAATTCATTTCTTTCTTTTGAATCGAGGATATAGTAATCTTTCTTGGATCTATCAGTCTAAGCAGGAGACAATATACCTTGATATTATTGATCAGTCTTTGAGTATTGTCCGACCTCAATTGAAAAAGCAAATAGCGTTGCAGGAAGCGACTGAGTTCTGCTTGCGTGTCACTTTTGTATTGTTTTTTCTTTTTCCCTTTTTTCATGTCTGATCGCGCATAATTTTCGTTACTATTTTTTTGTTGGGGGAGAACAGATCTAAGATCTCCGGTCCTTGTGGGTTCTCTTTCTTCTTGATTTCCATGCTCTTTATTTGATGCTATCAAAAAACTTATTTTTTCTTTTTTGTTGATCTTTTTCTTTTCCTTACTATTTTCATTTCTATTCAAATTTAAAAAGACAATTTTGCTTGGTAAAACCCAAGGTTTCCTTTTGTATGCAGTATAAAGGAACACCAGTTCTGGGAAGAACCAAAGTTCCAGATTCGATATGGGCCGCTTCAGCATTTTTTCATTCATTCCCATCCAATCCAAAAATCCTTTTGGGGTTTTTGTTGAATTGATTTCTGGAATCATAAGATAAAAAAGATCTTTTTTAAGAATTATTTGCGAATTCTTAGTACGAGTATTTTGATTCCTATTGATATCAATCGTCATCCAGCTCGCAATATTGGCTTTTTGTTTAAGACAAAAATTGAGAATTTTCCAATCCAAATATTTTCGTTTTTCCAGATCTATATATAGACTATCGAACTTTCCTAGATTATTAGTAATAAGGGTGTTACTCAGCATATCAAAAAAGGTTTGTTTAGGTGTGTTATAATAAATCTCTTGGTTCTTATTTCCTTGAAATGGAGATCCATAAAAAAAGCATTCCGCTTTATTTTCAGAATTAAGAAATTTATATGATAAAAGATCATATCTATAGTATTTCGGAAAATTTTCTTTATTATTAAAAAATAAATCCACTTTCAATTCTTTTTGTTTCTTGGAATTAATTAATTCATTTTTTTCATATGAATGCTGTTTGCTTACATTTTCCTTTTTAGCTTTAGCTATGTGATGCCGATGAACTCTATTTCGCCATTTTTCTGCTATTAATCTAGACCATATGATCGGCGATAAATCATATTGAGAATGTCCTCTTAACCATTTTTTCCATTGATTCATTTCATAACTCGGAAGTTGTTTATCCTTCAATTTCGGATCAACGATTCCTTGTATTTCAAAAGAATCCTTTATTTGAGGCTTAAGAAGGAAAGGGATTCCTTGACATTGAAGGACAGTTCGTAATTTATACGAGTTAGGAACCTGGAATTGTGAGAATCTGTAAAATACATATGCTTGTGACACGTAGGATAAGTCATAAAAAATATGTAAATTTCTTTTACTAACAGTTTCAAGTGACTTTTTTAGAGTCGAAATAAACAGAATTTTATTTTTCTTTCTTTTATCAATTCTTCCTTCTTTTCTTTCATTATTGTAAATGAATTTCTCAATAATTTTTTTTTTTGATTCAAGAAAAAATTCTGTATTCATTCTGGGAATATTAATGATAGATAAAAATGGATCTGTGTATATTCGTTCAATGAAAAATTTTATAAAAAGGGGTAATTTATAGATTACTCGAGCATTTATTCTTTTTAAAATCTTCCATTTTTGGAAGATTTTAGTATTAGAACTTGCTTTGGTAGGACTAAGGTTATTGATTCTTAAATTTTTTTTTTCTTTTTCTTTTGTGATTCTTTC